TTATTTAATCGAGTGTTTGACTATTTAATTGTCGCACAAAAAAGCTTTTTGAATTCCCGGTAGAAAGAGACTTCGCTAAGGAAAAAGCTTTCAACGCTGCCCAATATACCTTCCTTTTCCAAATGTTTTTACGAATACGTTTTTTTGAGATAGAAGTACGTTTTTTTGGAACTGCCATGAAAAATTTGAAAAAGTTATTCATTTCTCTAGTTGAATGTGAAAGACATCTATTGGTCAAACAATTCCATTTTTTCTTTTTTTTTATATCTCTGTCTATTTTCGTCATGCTCTATTTATACATGTAACAAAATACACCAAAAAAAAAAGTTCAAAAAAACCAATCCTTACCTAACAAATTCCAAATTCTTTAAATTACTGTAGTTTTTTATTAGTTGGTCAAGCTCAAAAGAAAAAGAAAAGAGCGAGTACACATTTTTTTGATTTTAAAATTCGAATTAAACTAGTAGTTAATCAAAGGATACATGATTTTCTAAAAGTCATCTTAGTAATTTCGTCTTTTCTTTTAAGTCTATTTCTTCTCCCTGGTATTGAAACAAAAGTGTGGGATATTCTAGCGTTTTCTACAAAGAAAAAGAAATGTCTTTTATTCGAATGGAAAATAATAAGTTCTACCATGAATTAGTTAATGATTATGAATAAACGAACTAGTTCTTTTTTTGGGGGGCCAGTTTTGATATGGATCATCCTATTATTTATATCAAAATAAAGTAATGTATTAACTACTCTACTTTGGTATAATTATTTGCTCTATGGATATAAATTATCGTAATACGTAATAATAATTGAATTTTTTTCTGCATTTTCCTAAAAATCTTACTTAATATTCAATATTAATAAAATGAATTAGTGTGTTATTTCACTTTAAATATAAATAGTAACTTGATCATATTCATATCATTTGACCAATTCGAACTTCTTGATTTGAATATTTGAAGTATTGGGTAAAGAAGAAAGATTCAGAATAATTAGGAATAGAAAAGTCTATTTAAGTTTTCCATATCTTGATTTTTTATTGAACCTATAAAAAGATATAAGAGCCGGTGAATTAGAAAGAATTAATTAAAAATAAAAAGGTTTTTTTATGGAATATACATATCAATATTCATGGATTATCCCCTTCATTCCACTTCCAGTTCCTATGTTAATAGGAGTGGGACTTCTCCTTTTTCCAACGGCAACAAAAAATCTTCGCCGTATGTGGGCTTTTCCTAGTATTTTATTGTTAAGTATAGTTATGATACTTTCGGTCTATCTATCTATTCAGCAAATAAATAGAAGTTTTATCTATCAATATGTATGGTCTTGGACCATTAATAATGATTTTTCTTTAGAGTTCGGTCACTTAATCGATCCACTTACTTTTATTATGTTAATATTAATTACTACTGTTGGAATTTTGGTTCTTTTTTATAGTGACAATTATATGTCTCATGATCAAGGATATTTGCGATTTTTTGCTTCTATGAGTTTTTTCAATACTTCCATGTTGGGATTAGTTACTAGTTCGAATTTGATCCAAATTTATATTTTTTGGGAATTAGTTGGAATGTGTTCTTATCTATTAATAGGTTTTTGGTTCACACGACCTAGTGCGGCGACTGCTTGCCAAAAAGCGTTTGTAACGAATCGTGTAGGCGATTTTGGTTTATTATTAGGAATTTTAGGTCTTTATTGGATAACCGGTAGTTTTGAATTTCGGGATTTGTTCCAAATATTCAATAACTTGATTTCTAATAATGAGGTTCCTTTTTTATTTCTTACTTTGTGTGCCTTTCTTTTATTTGCCGGTGCAGTTGCTAAATCGGCACAATTCCCCTTTCATGTATGGTTACCTGATGCCATGGAAGGCCCTACTCCTATTTCGGCTCTTATACATGCCGCTACTATGGTAGCAGCGGGCATTTTTCTTGTAGCTCGACTTCTTCCTCTTTTTATAATCATACCTTACATAATGAATTTCATATCTTTAATAGGTATAATAACAGTATTATTAGGAGCTACTTTAGCTCTTGCTCAAAAAGATATTAAAAGAGGTTTAGCTTATTCTACAATGTCTCAATTGGGTTATATGATGTTAGCTCTAGGTATGGGGTCTTATCGAGCCGCTTTATTTCATTTGATTACTCATGCTTATTCGAAAGCATTGTTGTTTTTAGGATCCGGATCTATTATTCATTCAATGGAAGCTATTGTTGGATATTCTCCAGATAAAAGTCAGAATATGGTTCTTATGGGAGGTTTAAAAAAGCATGTACCAATTACAAAAAATGCTTTTTTAGTAGGTACACTTTCTCTTTGTGGTATTCCCCCCCTTGCTTGTTTTTGGTCCAAAGATGAAATTCTTAATGCTAGTTGGTTGTATTCACCTATTTTCGCAATAATAGCTTGTTCTACAGCAGGATTAACCGCATTTTATATGTTTCGGATCTATTTACTTACTTTTGAGGGACATTTCAATGTTCATTTTCAAAATTATAGT